GACATTCTCTCATTTCCACCCCCAAGCATTTTATTTATTTCCCATTTATAAAAAAAATCCCATTATTTGCTTATTCGTCATCAAATGGATCGATCTAGCAAGGATGGAATTTATATTATGTTTACTGAATCACATGAAATTTTACCTAACTCGGTGTAATAGATGTAATGCATGAAATACATATGAATGTAGGAATAAAGAGACTTTGATACTCAAATTGGAATTTGCAACAACTACAAATTAAATACAAAGGAATTGGGAAATTCTACTTAGACTTATGGAGTTTTGTATAGAATATCTATATTAAAACAAAAGTGAGTCAATTTCTACCATTATTATGATATTCCAATCCGATTGGGTACTAAAAATTGATTCGGGATTTAATCTGCTCCATGAGATAAAGACATAATCATTAGAAACAATATAGAATATTTTTTTAACAACATGGAACTTTTTCGTGGATTCCTCTGTTCAAAAAAAAAATTCGCATAGAAGAGAGATATTTTACCTATACCTATATATTTTTTTTAGTAGAATTCGTAGAATACACTTGAAGGGTGTATGAAGACTTGTATTTATTAAACATGTGCAGATATAACTATAGTTATATATATATCTCCTCCTTTATTACAGTTCTTTTTGGGACACCACATGTCATGCTCTATGAAAATTTATATTTTCTATTCAACGAAAAATTGTAAAAATTGAATCCCAAAAATTCCCTATTATAATTTTAATTGAGAAGGATTTTTTTCTTATATCATTAGGGAAACCTAATTTTCAATTTTAATCCCAGAATCATTTATGAATTCACAGTCAATAGTTAAATTTTAATTGAGAAGGATTTTTTTCTTATATCATTAGGGAAACCTAATTTTCAATTTTAATCCCAGAATCATTTATGAATTCACAGTCAATAGTTAAAGTTAACGGTTCCCATTTGTCCTTAATTTTGGCTTTTGTGACTGAAAATCCAATCCACATTTGATTTTTTATTTTCTTTCAATAGAAAAGTTTTTCGATTTTAAGTTTTAGATATTGTGTGTTGTAAGATACTATCAATCGAAGAGATAGAGCCAATCCAAACAAAAAGGGGAAGGCCCCTCTTTTAGGAAGGGGATTAAGGAAAAGAGGATTCAAGAAACAAGTAGAATAAAAAAAAAAGAAGTTTAGTAATCCCCCCCCAAAAAAAAAGGAATATTATCATCTATTTTGTATCGTTTTGGCGGCATGGCCGAGCGGTAAGGCGGGGGACTGCAAATCCTTTTTCCCCAGTTCAAATCCGGGTGTCGCCTCATCAACAAAAGAATCGAAATACCTTCTTCTTTTTTGCTGATATAACTTTATCGTTTTTTTCCAGCAGAAGTAAGCAGAAGAAAAAGCCTCTTTAGATTTACTTGATTCTAAGCATCGTTGGGGGTTCCGTTCTCTAAAATGTTATAAATCCTTGCTAGGATTTATTAGAGTAATGAAAAAAAGAATCGTTAAATCTTGATATGATAGCCCTTCGACTACTAATGTAGTGTCTACTGACTGGGTCTTGAATTAGATTGGATAGACAGATAGGGAATCTAATTGATTTTTTAGTTACGGAAAGGGAGGAAGATACTTTATATACGGACTCATGAAAATATCTGAGTGCTCGAGCATTCAATCAATACTATATTGAATGGATAATTAATTGGCTTTTTCTTAAAATCTTTTAAAAAGTGATATTTATTAATATTAAGTAAAAAAATAAATTCTTTCTTTTCGGTAAGCTCAAGTCGCGCATGTAATAGGCCATCTCCCGATTGTCTGTATAAAAAATCGGGAGACTGTAAAGATTAGACCAAATGAGAAAGGAATAGAATATTAGGGGTATGTGATAGATAGTGATCTATCTTGATTCTCTATTTTTAGACTTTTTACTTCATGTAATGAAATGCAGGGCAACAAAAGAAAGACTGGGTCTTATTATTCCTAGATGTTATGTTACTAACAACTCCTTTGATACTTCCAAGAGTTTCTCTCCGTCTTTTATTTACTTGTGCTTAATGTTTTTCGATTATACTCGAAATCATATATATAATAAATAACTTGTTATAATTATATTTTTTGGATTGTTTCATCAACGCTGTTGTGTCCGAATCTCCTTTTGACTATGCGCTAGTGATTCCACTATTATTAGTGAACAATAATGATTAGTGAGCAATAATGGAATAATTCTTTTATATTCATAGAGATAGGGGACATAATTCACATGGATATGGTAAGTCTCGCTTGGGCTGCTTTAATGGTAGTCTTTACATTTTCCCTTTCACTCGTAGTATGGGGAAGAAGTGGACTCTAGAGGTACTACTAATTGAAGAATCAAACTGTATCGATTGTTTTTTAGATTGTTCTGCAAAGCTTTTTTTATTTCATTTGTTGTTGTTTTTGGTTTCTCTTTTTTTCTTTTATTTTTCTTTGAACAGTAAGTAAAAAAAAAGAGTTCTATTATTATTATAAGTTTTTAAGTGGATACATACTTTCGACACGAAAGAACATAGACATAGTGGTTGTCCAATGAAATACTACGCATAATAATATACTACCTCGGGGTAGCCACCCACATATTACGTGCGCTTGTTTTATTGATTATGATTTTAGTTGTTTTCTTGGATTTATGCTTGTTTTATGGAACTCATTTCATATCATGGTTCAAACGTTAAAGATGGGGTTTGCTAATTCTTTTCGAAATCCGAAGATAAAAAGTTGTTCCCACGGAACGGAACTCCTGGATCATCTGTGAACTACTCAATCAATTACTTCTTTAGAATGCTAAAAAAAGATTACTCTATTTTTTTTTTTAATGCTCATAACATTTTTTTCCTTTATTTTTATTGATGGTGGGTATCGGAATTCATATTGAAAAGAATGAGAAATCTCGAAATTAGAATCGTAAGAGTAAGAGTGGCCTTTCGATTATTTCATTTCAGATTCATTGGAATGAATCAACATAAATTATGAAGCAAAGAATATAGAATTGGCCCACTATGTATATTATATCAATTACATATATGTAATTGATTGATATGATATCTATATATAAATATAAAGATATATATTGTAGATTCATCCATATTCAACCTGTATTTTTATACAGTACAATTTTATACACTTCAATAACAATAATAGATAGTATGGTAGAAGGATTCATATATTTCTTTCTACCATACTATCGGATCTCATAGAATACTTCTCTCGTAGAATACTGATAATTCTAGTCTGCCCATTTCATTTATTTAAGACGCGAAATTTTAATCCTTTTCGTTTCATTTTTCTTATCTTCAATCATTGATGATAAGAACAAAAAAGTCAAGTTTAATTCAAATTAATCACCTTGACTGATTGTTTTTACGTATATTATAAGTAAAAAGGCGGTAGGAACTAGAATGAACAGTGCAGTAGCAATAAATGCGAGAATATTTACTTCCATAATCTCATCGTTTCATTTTTTTTTCGCAATAACTCGGGATTTAATCCCATAGAGATGATAAATGTTTCGCTTGTAAATTCAATGGGATGCATTAAATCTCGATGATATCGAATCGTATTAAAATATCATGAATAACAATATCAGAGCTATCAAATCGATTCATCGTCGAGAATTGAATAGTATAACATAGGAAGATCTTTTATCCATACCGAATTCAAACAAAATGGGATTTCTGATCCAATCAAGAATTTCTTTACTTTATTTATCATTTTTTGCATTCTTTTCTCTAATCTACTGCCCTCTCTCTTGTCCAATGCAATCATCTGATGAAATTTCATCAGACTATCTTTACCCTCACATTGGTTATAAACAAACAATAGCAGCGAAATTCAAAAAAGGAAAAGGAGGGAGGTTCGAACTAAACCCCTTCCTTTTTTTGTACTGATCAAATCTTCTTAAAAAAAATAAGAAAAATCCCATTTGGAATCAAATTCATTTATCTTATTTGTTCTCTCTTTCACAGGAAAGGAAGAGATGAATTGATGTATTTTTTTTTGTTGGATTTGGATCCATCGGGACTGACGGGGCTCGAACCCGCAGCTTCCGCCTTGACAGGGCGGTGCTCTGACCAATTGAACTACAATCCCAGGGAAATAAAGTGTACAACATATATTTATGATTTAATTTCCTTCAAACCCTTTCTATGTAGATTTTAGATTAGAATTGTCATATTCTAACAGAGATGCGAGTAATAGATTGATATACGCGGGGACATGCACTTTAGTGAGAGGAGCATGGATTTATAGTTGTTTTTTCGTTATTGTCAAATTAATTGATAATCAATCTGTATTCTTTTTTTTCTTAAATTTATTTTTTTCTGAAACTTTATATTTACAGATCCTGACCTGATATGAGCCGAGATCATTATCAAGATACGAATTTGTGGGAAAAAGAAATAGAAAAAAAAATAACAGTAGAGAGAGATATCAGAAAATAGGAGTTTTTTTTTATTTTATTCTTCCGTATCAAGCATTTCCGTAGAAGGACAAATGGGTTATATTATTTCACGGTGGATCCGAAAATTATTGGGCCGAGCTGGATTTGAACCAGCGTAGACATATTGCCAACGAATTTACAGTCCGTCCCCATTAACCGCTCGGGCATCGACCCGGGAAGAATCAATTCGAAGCTTATTGATAATCCACGATCAACTTGCTTTCGTAGTACCCTACCCCCAGGGGAAGTCGAATCCCCGCTGCCTCCTTGAAAGAGAGATGTCCTGAACCACTAGACGATGGGGGCATACTTGCCCGACTACCATCATACTATGATCATAGTATGAATAGTTTTTTGAAATTGTCAATATAAATATAATGGAATAATATGACTCAATTTGAAGGATTTTTCTGTCTTTCATTATTCCATAGAATTTTTGATTAGTCATTTATATTTATGAATCGTTCATTCTAATCACCATTATCTAAATAATTCTATATAGAAATTCTTTTATTTTAAATTGCATTTTAATAATATACATAAA